TAAATCTCTAACTTTAGGTCTTTTTCAAATTGATTCAATTGTGAAATACCACGTGTAGGTATCTAGGGAATAGTCGCTTCTAAAGTGAATCCTCCCTAGATACATGAATTTTATTATGATCTATTCTGCGAAAATACGGATCGTGTGCCGAAGATAAAAAATGAAGTTTTTCTTTTTTTTTTTTAATAATCTTTAATAAAATTAATAAAAAGAATATGAAAAAATTCTAATAGATTTAAAATTAAAACTTATTCTTAGGTAAATGGATTGCGAAATGCTTCTGTAGAATGTCCAATATCTGTTTTACATCTTCTGTGCGAAAATATTCAATTCCCATAAGATCTTCTTGACTGTTACTCAAAAGGTCCAACAATGTATGTATATTGGACCTTTTGAGACAATTATAGGTCCTGGGAGGCAGTTCTGATTGGTCAATAAAAATACATTTCAACGGAATTCTTTTTTTGTTTTTCTTTAGATTAGTTAATCTATTTTGAAAGGTAAAAAGGGGTAGAGTAAACCTGTTTTTTTTTCCCTCGAAATGAATGTCCCCTTCCTCCCCATGTGGAAAGGGAATAAATAAATCAATCAAATTACGAGAAGCTTCATAAAGTGCTTCCTTAGGAGTTAAACTTCCATTCGTCCATATTTCTATAAAAAGGATTTCTTGTTTTTCATTTCCATAAGAATGAATACTATGATTTGCATTTCGAATAGGCATGGATACAGCATCTATAGGATAACTTCCGTCTTGAGAGTTATTTGTGGGGTTCATACGGTATCCACGATCTCTCTTGATTTGTAATCCAATACGCAAATCAATCGGTTCTGTCAGGTTAGCTATATGCTGTGTTGTGTCAACTATTTCCACGGAAGGTGGTGAGATGATATCTTGAGCGGTTACGTATCTAGGACCCCTGACGCAAATGGATGCGTCTCTAACTCCATACAGATTACTTCTCAATACAATTTCTTTCAAATTTATTAAAATTTCATGTACCGATTCCTCAATACCTACTATCGTAGAATATTCATGCGGCACCCTCTCAGATTTTGCACGTGTGATACATGTTCCTTCTATTTCTCCAAGTAGAGCCCTTCGCATGGCAATACCTATGGTATCCGCTTGCCCTTTCATGAGCGGGGACAGAATGAAACGACCATAATAAAGACGCTTGCTGTCTACTTTTGATTCAACACATTTCCACTGTAGTGTTCGAGTGGATCCTGCTATTTCCTCTCGAACCATACTAAATATTATTATTTGATCAGATCATTGAATCATTTATTTCTCTTGCAATCCGTTTAATTCTTATTTTTACACACGTCTTTTTTTAGGAGGTCGACATCCATTATGTGGCATAGGTGTTATATCACGTACGAAACTTAATAGTATACCACTTCTACGAATGGCTCGTAATGCTGCGTCTCTTCCGAGACCAGGACCCTTTATCATAACTTCTGCTCGTTGCATACCCTGATCCACTACAGTATGAATAGCGTTTGAGACAGCGGCTTGAGCAGCATAGGGTGTCTTTCTTCTTGTGCCTTTGAATCCAGAAGTACCGGCGGAGGCCCAAGAAACCACCCGACCTCGTACATCTGTAACAGTTACAATAGTATTGTTGAAACTCGCTTGAACATGAATAACCCCTTTTGGTATTCTACGTCCATTCTTACGTGAACCAATACGTCCATTCCTACGCGAACCAATTTTTGGTATAGGTTTTATCATATTTTTTCATCTCATAAATATGAATCAGAAATATACAGAAAGATACGGAGATATCCATTTCATGTTAAAGCGGATCCTTTATTTTTACATGGCCCTTTTTTCTTTGAGAAATTTTATAAAAGAAAGATTATCCTTGTCTCTGTTTATGTCTCGGATTGGAACAAATCACTATAATTCGTCCGTGCCTACGGATCAGTCGACATTTTTCACAAATTTTACGAACGGAAGCTCTTATTTTCATATTTATCACTCCTTACTTGAATTTTGAATCTATTCCTTGGAAGAAAATAAGTCTCTTGTATTTTATTTTTTAACTTCGAGTTGTATCTCTCACCAAAGGAATCTTTTCAAAAATCATCTAATCGCTCGAATCCTTGTTGCGGAGTCTATAAATTATACGTTTTCTAGTTGAATCATACTGACTTATTTCGATTTTGACTCTATTTCCCGGCAGTATCGGTATCAAACTGCGTCGGATCCTCTCTGAAATATAACTTAGAATTAGATCTTCATTATCTAAAAGGACTCGGACCGTTGGGAAGTGATTCAGTAATTAAACCTTCATGAATCAATTTTTGATACCGGGGGAAGATCACCATATATAGCACAAAATTTCTCCTCCAATTTTTTCTAGTCTAGCTTCTCGATCTGTCATTATGCCTCGAGAAGTGGAAAGAATTACAATTCCCATTCCACCTAAAATCTTAGGAATTTTTTGATAGTTGGAATAGATTCGTAGACCGGGTCGACTGATACGTTTTAAAATAGTTCTATATATTCCTTTCCTAGTCCTTTTATGGCGCAAGGTTGAAACCAAGAAATCTTTGTTACTTTCCTGATGTTTCCGAACGTTTTCAATAAAACCTTCTCGTAGGAGTATTTTAACAATGTTTTCGGTGATATTAGTGGATGCTATTCGAACCGTTCCATTTTTACTCATGTCAGCATTTCTTATACAAGTTATTATATCAGCAATAACGTCTCTGCCCATGACGAATTCTAATTATTGGTGCTTCTTAATTTTGATATAATCAGCATGTTTTTTTATTTTGAATTATTCAATTTCAATTATTAATTAGTAAAAGTATATGCGTGAAACACAATCTACTAATTTAATCCATTTCAGATATCCTACTATAACTATATCATAGTTTCATCTACTAGTATTTATAATACTTCAGGAGCTAATGAAACTATTTTAGTAAAATTCAACTGTCTCAATTCCCGAGCAATCGCGCCAAAAACTCGAGTTCCCTTTGGATTTCCTTCTTGATCAATGACAACCGCAGCATTGTCATCATATCGTATTATCATACCGTTGTCACGTTTGAGTTCTTTACATGTACGTACAATTACAGCTCTAATTACTTCTGATCTTTCTAGAGGCATATTGGGCACTGCTTCTTTTATTACAGCAACAATAATGTCACCAATATGAGCATATCGAGGATTACCAGATCCTATGATTCGAATACACATCAATTCTCGGGCTCCGCTGTTATCTGCTACATTCAAAAGGGTCTGAGGTTGAATCATATCATTTTTATTTGAATCTGTTATTTCAATGCAAAGAATGAGGAAAAAAGAAATAGTGTTTGTCTAGAAATAAATAAACCCGCAGTTGTTTTTTCATTCTCAATACCCCTTTTGTTTATCTTTAGTTCTATATCCCTATCCTGAAATAATAAATTGAGTTCGTATAGGCATTTTGCACGCAGCTATTGAGATAGCTGCTCTGGCTACAGTTTCTGATACTCCACTCATTTCATAAAGTATTCGGCCTGGTTTAACAACGGATACCCAATATTCGGGAGATCCTTTCCCCGACCCCATACGTGTTTCCGTAGGTCTTACTGTAACAGGTTTGTCTGGAAATATACGTACCCATATTTTTCCACCACGACGCGCATATCGTGTCATTGCTCTTCGCCCTGCTTCTATTTGTCTAGCTGTGATCCAAGCGGGTTCAAGTGCCTGAAGAGCGTATCTGCCGAAACAAATACGATTGCCCCGACAAGATATTCCCTTCATTCTTCCTCTATGGTGCTTACGAAATCTAGTTCTTTTAGGGTTATAGTTGATGGTTTTTTCTTAATCACACCTCTACTACAGAACCGGACATGAGAGTTTCCTCTCATCCAGCTCCTCGCGAATGAAAAGATTCGATACAGATACATATTTATTTAAAAATTAGTACACTAAATTAAATAATGGGATTTTTTGATATTTCATTTATTACATAGGAAGCTCCATATATGGCTAGATGTGTATATTTATAGATAATGTTTATTTTTTATAACGAATCCCTATTTTTTTTTTACTCTTATCGAGTCAAGACAATATTGTAATACAATAAATAAATAAGGGTTTCGCGGGCGGATATTGACTCTTTCCTGCTTCATTTGTAGGATCAATCCATGACCTTTCAGAGTAAATCAATTTGTTCTTGGTTCGTTCCGCCATCCCGTCCGATGAATCATTAGGATTCGTTTTTATTTTCTATTTTATTTAGATTTTAATAGTAGAATCTTATATAGTCACAAGTTTCGTCGTTCTTATAGCTTCTCCATTAATGGTTAGGCCTGAACTCTGCAACGGAGCTCCCAACAAAATTTGTTCCCGAGTCAATCTCCTCAGTTTCTATTAACCCAGGGCTCTTTATTATTTATATTATACTTTATTATTTGTATTATTATATATATTAATATATCAATATTAATGCTTTATCACACTGCCTTTTATGAGGTGATTCATAGACCATACATATACATATTGGAATCATCTATCATTGATATTTTTGTTCTCTCTTTCTATCACCTTTCCATTTATCCGCATCCCTTTATTTTTTTTCTTTAAAATCCATAATAAGATTTGTTTTTTATGAAAATTTCAGTTGTTACAACTATATGATTGATTCAGTCATTCAATCATATAGTGACTGTTTTTGGGGATCTCGACAATACGAAGCAATAAGTTGGTTATTAGTTTTCGTTTATTTTATTATTTTATATAGTTATTAAGTTCATAGCGGGAGTCCGTTTTTTTTTTTGAAGCCCAGCTTTAAACTCTAAAGAAAAAACTAACGAGTCACACACTAAGCATAGCAATTATATCAAAAGTAAAATTAATCTATTTTTTATTCAACCTTATAGAATTCGAATTTTTTATTTTTATTTGATTTAATGCAAAAAGGAAAAAAACAGAAATAGTTTCGAATTTTTTGTTCTATCACTGGACAGAATGTCAAGATAAAAAAAAGGTCTAT